AACAGAATAACCGCTTAGAATAACGAAACAGATTATATTTGTCGAGAAGTGCAAAATCGTATGTATACGATCCTCGTTGTGTATCTTGATTAATTGGATAGTTCCTTTGTGGATTCCTATACGAAGGTTTTGTAGATGTGTCTCCGAGTATTCCTTGATCATTTCCTCCAAGAGAAGGGTTTCCTCTAATTCTATGAATTTTTCTAGAATACCCTTTTCTTGAATATCATTCAAAACATTTTCAGATTGCCTAGTATTCCACCAATTAGTAATCCAAGATTCCAGACTTTTATTAAATGAGAGAGAAATCCACCAGGGCAAAAATACTAGAGATGCAAGATATAAAAGAGGAGTGAATGCTTTCTTTTTTGCCATTTTTTCATTTCATCTGTTAATTTTTAATGAACCCGCCTCATTAGTCGACTCTATGCGATCCAATATTTCGAAAATTTTTCACTGACTACTTAGAGTCCGGAATAAAAAAAAATGGAGGGAAATTTCTATATTTCAAAATGGTTTGCTATATGATATATAACATGAATCCCTTATTTCGATTTGTTCTTTGTTTTGTTTGTTATTAAATTGAGTTGTATAGATTTCCATACACATAAAAGACTACAAAAAGAGTTTTTTATGGTTGTTCCGTATACGTCTTCTTTAACTCGAATGAGTGTTCTGAAGAAACTTCAGTTAAGTTATGTTATAGAAAAGGGGGATTCTTTAGTTTTTCCTTCCTGCTGAGAAAGCATTCATTCTTTTCAGCTCATTTCTCAAAATACTTCAATCGGTACACGCAAGAAATAGGCCAATTCGGCAGCTTTTTGTTCAATTTCCCGTGGAGTAATATTCTCATCAGTACGAGTCAAGGGAATGACCCCCTGGCCTCTGATGTCCATATAAAGGACACGACGAGCATAAATACCCTCTTTAACTTCTATTCTGATGGACTGAATATCTTTTATAAGGAATCGGAGGAAGATGCGACGGTTTTTTCCAGGAAATCCCCAACGAAAAATACACACTATTCCTTCTTTTCTATCGAATCGATCATAACCGCCCCCTACATTCCACGAAATTGTGCACCACAAATAGGAGCTAATAAAGAGACCTGCGATCCCATAGAAATACATCACGATCCCTTGTGGAAAAAAAAGGATTTGCTGAGACGGAAATAAAGATATCAAGTTTCTACCAAGATAACTGGAAGTTCCGACCAATAAGAATCCTAATGAACCTAAGAAAAGGATAACGGCCCAGCAGAAATTACTTGTTTTTCGAGACCCCGTTATAGGTTCTATCCATATATGTTTTGATCGACAACTCATGCTTGATCCGGTTTCGTTTTATTGGAATTGAGAGAATACCCCAGACTTTACTCTTTTTGTTTCCGAAGTAACTCTCATCAACTAGTACTAGTTTGCTGTGAACCTTTAGGAGTAATTCATCAAATTGGTTCGATCTAAAATAATAACATACCCTTCGTATGATCCCATCGATATAGATAGACCTACTTTACATTTCAGCCATCCAGCGATCCTGATCTATTTTCAAATAGATAGAATTCCTTTACCCATATATAATCTTTCTGCAGGCATAAGAGCCTTTCCTTTATGTTCGGCGGAAGCCGCATGTTATACCATATTCCACTAAATAGATATATGTGTTATGATACAAGTCTAAGTTTTGAAAAAAAAAAGATGGGAGTTGGGCCCGTCGGATCTAAACAGCCTTGTTTTTTTGAACATGAAGAGATAAAGAAGCCATTGCCATTGCCGGAAATACTAGGCCTACTAAAGGCACCAAAACAGAGGGAAAGTCGAAAGTTGTCATAGAATGGATACCTCGATTTACTATTTGTACCTGTTATTATTATTTATTTTATTTTTTTTATAAAGATATCTTATAATAATTATAATTAATAATTGTAATTTTTATTAATGAATATAATATTTATTAAATTCGAATTTTAATTAGTATAGATCTAAGTATATATCTAAATGAGTATATAATGGACTTATTCATCTTTCTACATGAAAGATATGTAAAAGATATGTATGATAATCGCCTTTATTATTTTCTTCGTCTTTTGCTCTTGTCTTCTAATAATTAAAAAAAGAAAAAAATTTCTTACAAATAGTCGAAAGATTCGTTAGAATCCGACCCAAAGGGGATTCTTAATCAAAATGGAAATGGGATTCTCGGGAGATATAGAAAGATACAAAACTCTATATCTATATTTTCTATATTTGAATTATATATACATACGTAAGACGGGAAGAGGAAATTCATTTTATTTTCCCAATTTCACGAAAAGAAGGATTCACTCTTTTATCTTGTTAATAGAGGCTTCTTAACTTCTTAATTAGTTTAATTAGTAATCGGGAATAGAGATAAAAAAGAGTTATCCACAACTTTTGATTCTTTCTACAACTAGATCTTATGTCAACAAAGAAACCCCATTCGTCTTATTTTTACTTGGATTTCGATAAACTAACTACTT